AAAAAGGTTTATATAAACAGTATGCTATAAATATTCCAAATAAAGATATACTGACGGAAAAAATTGCATTTTTAAAAAATTCATACCAATCTACAAAATCTTGGGAATTTTTATGCAAAAGGTTTATCGACGGCGTTAATAATTTTGATAATATATCAAAGTCTATTCCTTCTTGATTGAAAGGAATTCCTATGGCTCCAATAAACAAAGTAAATAAAAGCAATACAAGCATAGGAAATAGAATAGTATTGTCTGATTCATGGGGATAATAGAAAGTTCTTGTATTAAGTCCAAAATTTTCAACAGTAATAAAAGTTTGATTTCTTACATTATTACTAATTTTATATGTTTTATTGCCAAAAAACAAAGCTCTTTTCGTATTATTCATTGTTAATAATGGTACTAACCCAAAATTTCTATTAAGTTTTTTTTCTTCTTCTTTACCCCATAAAGAAATTGAATAGAAGGAGCTACTTTTTTTTCCACTGTAATTTATAAAATAAGTGTTTAAATGTCCTTCAAAAGTAAGTAAATAAATCCGAAACATATAAAATGCGGTTAATCCCGCTGTTGAAAAAGCTATTATTGCAAAAATTGGTGAAAATAACAAACTATCATTAAGAATTTCATCTTTAGACCAAAAACAAGCAAGAGGGGGAATACCACAAAGAGAAAGTGTTCCTACTAAAAAGGCAGTTTTTGTAATCGGCACATGTTTTGTCAAACCACCCATAAGAATCATATTCTGACTTTTATCGGGAGAATAGCCAACTATAGCTTCCATTGAATGAATAATGGATCCAGATCCTAAAAACAACAAAGCTTTTGAATAAGCATGAGTAATCAAATGAAATAAAGCGGCTCGATAAGACCCCATACCTAGAGCTAACATCATATAACCCAGTTGAGACATTGTAGAATAGGCTAAACCTCTCTTAATATCTTTTTGAGCAAGAGCTAAAGTGGCTCCTAAGAGTACTGTTATTATACCTATCAAAGATATTATATACATTATAGAAGGGATAACTATAAAAAGAGGAAGAAGACGAGCTACAAGAAAAATTCCCGCCGCTACCATAGTAGCAGCATGTATAAGAGCCGAAATAGGAGTAGGGCCCTCCATGGCATCAGGCAACCATACATGAAGAGGAAATTGTGCAGATTTAGCAATAGGACCCACAAATAATAGAAATGCACACAAAGTAAGGAATAAGAGATTTACTCTATTATTTAAAATTAAATTATTGAATATTTCGAACAAATCCTGAAATTCGAAACTGCCAGTTATCCAATAAATACCTAAAATCCCTAATAATAAACCAAAATCTCCTACACGATTAGTTACAAAAGCTTTTTGACAAGCATTCGCTGCAATAGGTCGTGTGAACCAAAAACCTATTAATAAATACGAACACATTCCAACTAATTCCCAAAAAAAATAAACTTGTATCAAATTAGAACTAGTAACTAATCCTAACATTGAAGTATTAAAAAAACCCATATAAGCAAAAAACCTCAGATATCCTTGATCATGAGACATATAATTATCACTATAAATCAGAACCAAAATTCCAACAGTTGTAATTAATATTAACATAATAGAAGTAAGTGGATCAATAAAGAAACCGAACTCAAAAGAAAATTCATTATTTATGGTCCAAGACCATACATTTTGATGAATGCAACTTAGAAAAATTTGTTGAATAGATAGATAGAGCGAAAAGATCATAACTATACTTAACAAAAAAATACTCAGAAAAGTCCACATACGTCGAAGGTTTTTTGTTGCTGTCGGAAAAAGTAGAAGTCCAACTCCTAGTAAAATAGGTACTGGAAGTGGAATGAAAGGGATGATCCATGAATATTGATATGTATGTTCCATAAAATAAAAAACCCTTTTTATTTTATTCTTAAATTTATTATTTCTTATTCACTGGTTTGTATATATATATATTTTTTTCAAAGGGGACAATACAAAAGCACGTTATTTCAAACCTAAATAGAAATTTTTTGAATTAGTATAATCCTTTGAAAAGAAATATATATTCAAATCTAAAAATTATAAGTGATTAAATAATATTACTAAGTTACTGTAAAAAAAACTATTTGTCTTTTTTTTTATTACTACTAAATCAAATTGTGATTTTATGCAGATACAGAAAAAGTGAATTATAATTCCGTATTACAATAATTTATATACATATATTAAGAATAGAACAAAGATTTACACGACAAAAAAAGACTTAATATTAATTATATAATAAAAAAACTTTACCTAAAAAAGTGATTTTAGTTTGATTATTTAGAATTATTAAGGAATGAATTTGAATTGTGGAATTTAGTGATTGTTTTACAGTACACTAAGTGAGCTTTTTTTTTGTTTTTTTTCAAGAAATATTATTATAATCGAGATTTTTTTTTACATATGAAGTGAAGAAATTTCATAATTTTTGTGATAATATACTCTATAAGTATAGATTAATTAAATGAGCACTCTCATACGAATTTCAAACCTTAAATAAAAAAAAGAAAAAAAAAAAGGTAAAAAACAGTTGGGTTTTAACCTTTTGAATGTCTTTTTTGTTTTAAAAATAATATATAATAAAATTTGAAAGAAAAAACCACTCAATCTGGAGTACGAAAGAATAGAAATGTCTTTGACATCCAATTATACCACTGAAAAACTTTTTTTCATTTTTGAATGGCAGTTCCAAAAAAACGTACTTCTATCTCGAAAAAGCGTATTCGTAAAAAAATTTGGAAAAGGAAGGGATATTGGACATCATTGAAAGCCTTTTCCTTAGGTAAATCGCTTTCTACAGGTAATTCAAAAAGTTTTTTTGTACAACAAAATAAATAAAAAACACTTGAATAATTAGAATTAGCCTAACTTAAAAACCAATTTTTTAGAATACATATAAAAAAATAAATAGGAACCTTTCTTTTTTATCTATATATTATCTTTTTTTTCCTCTTTTTTTTCCTCTTTTGGTTACTATTTATTTTTTTATTTCCAAAAGGGGGGATTCGAATTTTCCCCATCACCACCTTGATGCAATAATAAACAAAGATCTTGTATTTCCTCTTAATGAAGAAATACAAGATCTTTAAGCGAAATCAATAGATTCTTGCAAATTAATTTAAGTGCAAAATTTTTCACTTTATACCTTTAGGAATTATTATTTCTCTGAATTCTTCTATTCTTTAACTTGGAATCAAAATTATCAAAGCATCTATACCACAACAAGTGAATATTAGATAATAATAATAAATAATAATATATGATATTATTTTTAAATGATCAAAAAATCTTATGTTTGTACAATATAAAAAGATGCATGAAAGTAGATATTTTGATAATTATTATTATTTTTTTTTTCATTTCTCTTGAGCAACTTAGGCAAATCTTATTTTATTTAAAATTTCTAAGCATTTTGGAGAAGTTTTAATTTTTAGGAAAAGCATTTTTTTTTTTAATAAAATCAATTGTAAATTCCATTGAATTGGTTTCTTTATTTCAATTTGAATCTCGACGATTGAGTAAAAAATTGTTAGTATTGTTTTGAACAAGTTGCCGCTATGGTGAAATTGGTAGACACGCTGCTCTTAGGAAGCAGTGCTATAGCATCTCGGTTCGAGTCCGAGTAGCGGCATAAGATCTTATAAAAGAGATATTATAAGTTTTAGAATCAAATTAATACCCGATTTTATAAAAAAATCGGGTAAAACCTAGTATTAATTTATTAATTTTTAACAAATTTTTTATGATTTTTTCAATTTTAGAGCATATATTAACTCATATATCTTTTTCGGTCGTTTCAATTGTACTAACAATTTATTTTTTAACTTTATTAGTTAATTTAGATGAAATCATAGGATTTTTTGATTCATCAGATAAAGGACTCGTAATTACATTTTTTGGTATAACAGGATTATTATTCACGCGTTGGATTTATTCAGGACATTTTCCATTAAGCAATTTATATGAATCATTAATTTTTCTTTCATGGGTTTTTTCAATTATTCATATGGTTTCCTATTTTAATAAAAAACAAAAAAATCACTTAAACGCAATAACTGCGCCAAGTGCTATTTTTATTCAGGGTTTTGCTACTTCAGGTCTTTTAAACAAAATGCCTCAGTCTGCAATATTAGTACCAGCTCTCCAGTCCCAGTGGTTAATGATGCACGTAAGTATGATGATATTAGGCTATGGCGCTCTGTTATGTGGATCATTATTATCAATAGCTCTTTTAGTCATTACATTTCGCAAAGTCGGATCTACTTTTTGGAAAAAGAATATGAAAAAAAAATTTTTATTAAATGAATTATTTTCTTTTGATGTACTTTACTACATAAACGAAAGAAATTCTATTTTACTACAACAAAACATTAATTTTAGTTTTTCTAGAAATTATTATAGGTATCAATTGATTGAACAATTAGATTATTGGAGTTTTCGTATTATTAGCCTTGGATTTATCTTTTTAACCGTCGGCATTCTTTCAGGAGCTGTATGGGCTAATGAAACATGGGGTTCATATTGGAATTGGGATCCAAAAGAAACCTGGGCATTTATTACTTGGACCATATTCGCAATTTATTTACATATTAAAACAAATAGGAATGTTCGGGGTATAAATTCTGCAATTGTGGCTTCGATAGGCTTTCTTTTAATTTGGATATGCTATTTTGGCGTCAATCTTTTAGGAATAGGTTTACATAGTTATGGTTCATTTACATCGAATTAAATAAAACATTAACCAAAAAAGAAAGGAATCCAAATAAAAACGAATAGCATCTATATATAACTTCATATAAGTTAAGAAATCTAATTGAATTTTAGTAGTAAATCATCAAGAACCTTTTGAATCAAGTAGTACAATGATTCAAAAGGTTCTCACAATACAAAAACCAAAGACGTCTTAATTATAATTAAATTTAATGTTTTTTTTTATTTCCCGAAAACTATCCATAAAAATAATTAGATAAAATGGATTCGACCTTGTCACTTGCTAATGAGAGCACAAAATCAGGATAAATCCCAATACCAATTATGGGTAGAAGAATAGAGATTGAAAGAAATAACTCTCGGGGTCCAGAATCAAAAAAAGAAAAGTTTTTGGCATTAATTAACTTGTATCCATAGAACATTTGGCGTGACATGGATAATAAATATATAGGAGTTAATATCATTCCAATTGCCATTACAAAAATAATTAAAAGTTTTGAAATTACAAAATATTTTTGGCTGGTAATTATTCCAAAAAAAACGATTAATTCTGCAACAAAACCACTCATGCCCGGTAATGCAAGGGAAGCCATCGATAAGATAGTGAACATTGTAAATATCTTTGGAATGGAGATAGCCATTCCACCCATTTCATCAAGATAAACAAGCCGAATTCTATCATAACTCGTTCCTGCCAAGAAAAAAAGTGCAGCGCCAATAAATCCATGAGAGATTATTTGTAAAATAGCTCCATTAAGTCCAGGATCCGTTATAGAAGCAATACCTATAATTATAAAACCCATATGAGATACAGAAGAATAGGCTATTCTCTTTTTTAAATTACGTTGACCGGGAGATGTTGAAGCTGCATAAATTATTTGTATTGTACCGACTACCATCAACCAAGGAGAAAACATAGAATGAGCGTGAGGTAATAATTCCATATTGATTCGAACTAACCCATACGCTCCCATTTTTAATAAGATTCCAGCGAGAAGCATACAGGTACTGTAATGTGCCTCGCCGTGGGTATCAGGTAACCAAGTATGTAAAGGTATAATCGGTGATTTGACGGCAAAAGCAATAAGAAATCCAATATAAAATAGTATTTCGAGTGTGACAGGATAGGATTGATTAGCTAATAGTTCTAAATTTAATGTTGGTTCGTTCGAACCATATAAACTTATACCTAAAACTCCTATTAATAAAAAAATAGAACTTCCGGCAGTGTATAAAATAAATTTTGTAGCTGAATACAGACGTTTCTTTCCGCCCCACATGGATAAAAGGAGATAAACGGGAATTAATTCTAATTCCCACATGATGAAAAAAAGTAAAAGATCCCGAGAAGAAAATGATCCTATTTGACCGCTGTACATTGCTAACATCAGGAAATGGAATAATCGGGAATCCCGAGTAACTGGAAAAGCCGCTAAAGTAGCTAAAGTAGTAATAAATCCCGTCAGTAAAATCGTTCCTATGGAAAGTCCATCTAGTCCCAGTCTCCAATAAAAATTAAAAAAATCGATCCATTTATAATCTTCGGACAGTTGAATTAATGGATCGTCCATTTTAAAATTATAACAAAAAGCGTAGGTCGTTAGAAGAAGTTCTAAGATACAAATGCATATAGTATACCATTTAGTGACTTTATTTCCCCTATGTGGGAGAAATAACATTAAGGAACCGGCAGATATTGGAAAAACAACAATTATTGTTAACCAAGGAAAATCATTCGTGGTAAAGACAAGATACACCAGGTCCAAAGAACGCGTACTCAAAAAAAATATATAAATAAAAAAATATAATTGAACTTTTTTGAGTACGAGTACTTGTCAATAAAAAAAATAAAATGTATTCCAAATTTATTCAAATGAGATTTTTGGTAACATATCAATAAGCTAGACCCATGCTTCGAGTTGTTTCATGCCATAAATAAACTCGAACGCTCAAAAAATCCGTTGGACAGGCGGATTCACATCTTTTACAACCAACACAATCCTCGGTTCTTGGAGCAGAAGCTATTTGCTTAGCTTTACATCCATCCCACGGTATCATTTCTAATACGTCTGTAGGGCATGCTCGGACACATTGAGTACATCCTATACAGGTATCATAAATTTTTACTGAATGTGACATAGGATCTATAGTTTTTTTAATGTCATAAATTTTCAATCTAGTAAACTTATAACTAAATGATATATTAAAATACTAGATGAAGCAATGATTTCCTTTAATAGAATTTTTTTAATGAATTCTGGCTCAATTGATAAAAAATGTGGCTAAAATACTTTGATTTATTAGATTTTCACAAATAAATAAAATCTAGTAAGTCATAACCTATCATATATGCAAATTTCAACCTATAATTTATTTATTTATGCTACTTATTTAATAAGGTCGATTGGTTGATGCGAGTTGATTTTCTGTTACGATAAATTGACGAGACTATAGCTAATCCAATAGCTGCTTCAGCGGCTGCAATTGCTATAACAAAAATGCAGAAAATATCCCCTTTTAGTTGGGAATTATCAAAAAAATCAGAAAATGTTACGAAATTCATATTAACTGCATTGAGTATAAGTTCAAGGCACATAAGAGCCCTAACCATATTTCGACTCGTGATCAATCCATAAAGACCAATCAAAAATAAATAGGCACTCAAAACAAGTACATGTTCGAGTATCATTGAGCAACTCCTTATCAATTTTGATTCATTTGACCGGATTCAATCAACTAGAATATAACAACAAAGTACGAATAAAAACTATATTAGGGAAAAAATTTCAAAGATATATAAAATATACAAATTGATATTTAAAATATGAAAGAGTATTCAATCAAATTAAATTGAATGAACGTAAAAAAATATCATAACATACACAAACAAAAAGTTTTCTTTGGTCTTTACTAATTAGAACCTTTTTTATTGACGAGCCACAGAAATTGCACCTATCAAAGCAACTAAAAGAATTATTGAAATGAGTTCAAATGGAAGAAAAAAATCTGTTGATAAATGAATTCCTATTTGTTGACTATTACTTATTAAATCTTGCTCTAAAATCTGGTTTAATCTTGTAGTCCAAATAACCCCGTACCATGACGTATCGAGAATAGTCGAAATTAATGAAAAAAGAATAGTTGTACAAACCAATGAAGTAATCCCATTCCCAACAGTCCACAGATTGAAATCTGTGGAATATTCTGAATCATTCATGAACATCACAGCAAATATGATTAAAACATTTATGGCCCCCACGTAAATAAGGAGTTGTGCAGCAGCTACAAAATGGGAATTTGCTAGAATATACAATAAAGATATACAAACAAGAACAAATCCTAAGGAAAAGGCTGAAAATATTGGGTTAGGAAGTAATACCACTCCCAGACCTCCTACTAGAAGACCGGATCCCAGAAAAACTAAAAGAAAATCATGTATTGGTCCAGGCAAATCCATAAAAAAAAAAAAAAAGAAAAAATCGAAATCCTTTTCATGACCTTATTAATTTAACCGGGGAGTTTGTTTTTAATATGTTTCTAATAGAGTGAAATTAGAATCTAATGGATATGAATTGATGTAGATACAATTATTAGACAGTTTCGCTTTTTTTATTAAGGATGAGCCTTAATACTGAAATATTATTCTATAAATACAATACAAGTTTTAAATTTAATTCTTTATATAATTCAACATTTTTTCATTCTTTTTTTTTTTTTTTATTAATGGGTTTACTCATTTTTGGTTTGAGGTGAATTCAAAATTGTTCGAATAGTGTAATCGTCAATTACTGACATTGGTAAACGACCCAAAGCTATTTGATTATAATTCAACTCGTGACGATCATAAGTTGAAAATTCATATTCTTCAGTCATTGACAAACAATTTGTTGGACAATACTCAACACAATTACCACAAAATATACAAATTCCAAAATCAATACTGTAATTAAGCAATCGTTTTTTTCGAATATTTGTTTCCAATTTCCAATCAACAACAGGCAGATCTATAGGACATACTCGAACACATACTTCACAAGCAATGCATTTATCAAATTCGAAATGGATTCGACCGCGGAAACGTTCTGATGTTATTAATTTTTCATAGGGATATTGAATAGTTACAGGTAAACGATTTGTGTGGGATAAGGTAATCATGAAACCCTGACCAATATACCTTGCAGCTCGTAGGGTTTGTTGACCATAATTCATGAACCCGGTTATCATAGGAAGCATATTGTAATTATCTATGAATAATTTGATCTTTGTTTCTTTCTCTTGTTTAAAACAAGTAATGAATATGTTGGCTTTATTTTCAATTTAGAGTGAAAAGAGTTGGAAAGAAGTTGTTAATAATAGATTACCAAGGGAAATCGGTAAAAGAAATTTCCATCCAAGATTTAATAGTTGATCCATTCTTAGCCTAGGTAAAGTCCATCTGGTTGCGATAGAAATGAACAAGAACAAATAAGTTTTAGCTAATGTAATAAAGAGACCAATTGTTGTTCCAAAAATTTGATCCCTTTCAAATAGCTCCAGAATAGATATATACGGAATAGAAATATTCCAACCGCCTAAGTATAGAACTGTTACAAATAATGAGGAAATTAATAGATTTAGATAAGAAGCAACGTAAAATAAACCAAATTTGATACCGGAATATTCAGTTTGATAACCTGCTATTAATTCTTCTTCCGCTTCTGGTAAATCAAACGGTAACCTCTCGCATTCTGCTAGTGAAGAAATTAGAAAAATGATAAAACCTATAGGTTGACGCCACAAATTCCATCCCCAAAAACCATATTTTGATTGTGCCTCAACTATATCAACTGTACTTAAACTGTTAGATAATCCTAGTCGGTGATAACATTACTATTCTCACCGCTATTACAAAACCGTACATGAGGTCTTCGCCTCATACGGCTCCTCGGGGGCCATAAATAAATCTAAGGACCAGATTCGTATTATTTTAGATGGATATGAGGTGTTCTAAAATAGATTAAATAGAAATATATCTGGGGTCCCGAATTATACCAATGGAATTCTGTCTGCTCAAATTCTAAGAATAAAAAAGCGCTTCGGAATTCATCTCATCCTTTACAAATTTTCATTTCTATTTGTTGAGTAATAACTTAATCCTTTAATAAAACACTCCTTGTAAAAATAAAACTAGGTATTTAAGCCCGTCGTGATTTTCAATTACGAAAAAGAATTAGATATCCTATTAGATATCCTATTAGTTTATTATTCATGATAGAAATTCTATTTTATTTTAGAAATATATGAAAATAAATATCCTTGTTTCGTTCCTATTCTTCTTTCTTTTTTAGAAAAAAAGTAAAAAATAAAGGATTATTTCGTTTCTGATAGTCATTACATTTATCGGTGGATGGGAGCATACTCTGAATCGGAATCTTGGGGAGTACTGCCTGATCATTTCTACTAATTTCAAGCCCCAATTAACCTTCTTTTTTTGTTATCTTATGTTATGCATAAATATCCTTTTCAATTTGGTTAATCTCTATTACAAATTCTTTGTGTATTTTGGTGTTTCTAACCATCCATGCGTTTTTACCTAATTGCCGCTCACTTGGTAATACATGTATGGTAATCTATATAACTGATAGTGAAAACGCCATACGGTTAATAGTTTTTTTAACCCGCTTCAAGCCAGGATGACTAATCAACCAACCTTGGGGTAAAGCGATTCTTACGCTTATGTTTATTTCCATTTAACCTTTGTACATAGGAAATGAGACTCAATTTTTCTTTTTACTGCTAATTTCTGAGCCGTTTTTTTTCACTCATATATAACTATCAAATTCCTTTCATTAAGATTAATCCGAAAGATAAATATATATTCCGTTTTTTAACTTAGTCGTCTAAAAGAAACGGAATAGTCAAAATAAACATTTATGTTTCAACGAATCGCACGTAGAGATATTGATAAAACACATAGAGTTAATGGTATTTCATAACTAATCGCTTGGGCAGCAGCTCGCAGACCACCTAAAAAAGAATATTTATTATTTGATCCATATCCTGACATAAGAAGTCCAATCGGAGCAATACTTGAGATGGCAATCCATAAAAAAAGACCGATATTGAGATCCGCTAAAACAAGGTGATTGCTAAAGGGAATTACTGAATAACTTAGTAAAATAGAGATAACTGCTATAGATGGTCCAATACTAAATAAAGGAGTATTTCCTCTAGATGGGCGAAGATCTTCTTTAAAAAGTAATTTTGTCCCGTCGGCTAGAGCTTGAAGAATTCCCAACGGGCCGGCGTATTCAGGTCCAATACGTTGTTGTATCCCTGCAGATATTTCTCGTTCTAACCACACAATTACTAGTACACCTGTTATGATTCCCAATACAAGAGAAAATATAGGGACAAATATCCATATGAGTCCATAGACCTCTTTGAAAGATTCCAATCTAACAAAAGAATTTATAGTTTGTACTTCTGTTGCATAAATTATCATTTTAACGATCAACTTCTCCCATAATTATATCTATGCTACCGAGTATCGTCATAATATCAGCCAATTTCATTCTTTTAACTAGTTCAGGAAGAATTTGCAAATTAATAAAACCCGGCGGTCGGATTTTCCATCTCCAAGGAAAACCACTTTGATCTCCTATGAGAAAAATTCCCAATTCCCCTTTTGGAGCTTCAACTCTTACATAAAGTTCTTGTTTCGATAATTCAAAAGTAGGGGAAGGTTTTTTACTAATGAATCGATATTCAAAATCATTCCACTCTGGATTCCTTTTTTTATCAAAGCCTCTGCTTTCTAAATTCTCATAGGGACCCCCCGGAAGTCCTTCCAGAGCCTGTTGAATAATTTTGACGGATTCTGTCATTTCATTAAGTCGTACTAAATAACGAGCTAATGAATCTCCTTGTTTTTGCCACTGAATTTCCCATTCAAATTCATCGTAAGACTCATAACGATCAACTTTACGAAGATCCCATGGTATTCCGGATGCACGTAGCATTGGTCCGGATAAACCCCAGTTTATTGCTTCTTCCCCACCAATAATCCCAACGCCTTCAACGCGTTCTAAAAAAATAGGATTTCGTGTAATCAGTTTTTGATATTCAACAACCTCTGTTAAAAAATAATCACAAAAATCCAAGCATTTATCTATCCAACCATAAGGTAAATCAGCCGCTATTCCTCCAATACGAAAAAAATTATGCATCATTCTCATACCGGTGGCAGCTTCGAATAGATCATATACAAATTCTCGTTCTCTGAAAATATAGAAAAAGGGAGTCTGTGCCCCAATATCTGCCATAAAAGGGCCAAGCCATAACAGATGCGAAGCTATACGACTCAATTCCAGCATAATTACTCTGATATAGCTGGCCCTTTTAGGAACTTGAATATTTGCCAATTGTTCTGGTCCATTTACTGTTATTGCTTCTGTAAACATAGTAGCTAAATAATCCCACCGCGTTACATAAGGTAAATATTGTATAATTGCCCGGTTTTCTGCAATTTTTTCCATTCCTCTGTGTAAATAACCCAATATGGGTTCACAGTCAACAACATCCTCACCATCTAGAGTAACAATTAAGCGAAGAACACCATGCATGGATGGGTGGTGAGGTCCCATATTGACTATCATAAGATCTTTTCCTGTAACTGGTCTCTTCATAAGTTTTTCCTTGATTCGTTCTGGCATGAATTAGATTGCTGAAAAAGAAGTTTATTAAAAAATTCAAGATCGAAAAAATGAACTAATTCACAATTTTGGAATTTAACGAGTTTTTAATTCCCGAATATTCAACTGATTAATTAATTCTTTATAACGTACTCTATTTTTTTTTGACAAATAAGCCAGCAGGCGTTGACGTTTTCCCAGAATTTTTCGTAGACCCCTCTGAGATAAATAATCTTTTCTGTGCAATTCCAAATGTGAAGTAAGTCTTCGGATCTTATTAGTGAAACTGAATACTTGAAATTCAACAGAGCCCTTGCTTTCTTCTTTTTTTTCTTGAAATGAAATGAATGTATTTTTTATCATAAAAAGAAATCCTTCCCCTTTTAATATGAATTGAAAGATATGAATTTTACTGATCAGTAATAATAATGGTAGTTTTTTTGTACAAGGAGCCGAATTTCATTATCAACTTCTTAATTTTATAAAAAATCTAAATTTCGATCTAAAAGGAGGATTCTGTTAATTTATTTATGAATCTGCTCTGATTGGTATCTATGTCATTGATTAAATTAAATGAATCTCATGTATAAAGATTGAATTTAAAACAATCCCTCATATTTGCGCCTACAATTGTTTTCATATACCGTAACTTATATATTATATATAGTAAAAATGTAGTAAAAAGAATCGATTATTGATGAATTTGAAATCGCGTATACATATGTATTCTTATCATACTGAAATGATTTCCGTTAGTAGTATTAAACCAATAGCGATTCATACAAGCTAAATCTTCTAATCTAAAATTGGGCCAAAGAAAGGATTTTAATTTAATTAGGTTATTTTTATCCTTATCAAGATCTTTCTTTTTATGCAAAACTGCGGTCAAGTTTTGAATATTCGTATCAAATCTTGAATTTCTATCCCTCGCATTTTTTTTTTTTAAGTTGAAACAAATTAGAATTCGAAATTCTCTACGTCGTTTAGGGGATAAAATATTTTCAGGGACAAAGAAATCATAATTATTTTTTTTATCAATATAGTGTTTTTTTTTGTACCTTTTACTTATTTTGTGTTTATTTTTATGAACCAACGGAATCCCTATGGTTCTATATATAATAAGTTGTCCATCGTTTTTTACAGACAAACGGACAGGTTCAATAATCAATATTCCTTTTTTCATTAATTTTGCAAAAGTGAAATTCTTCTCAATCATTAGAATATCTAGGTTCAGCTCTCCTCTTTCAATAGAATATATCGCTATCTCGTTTGGATTTTTTAGTCTAACCAAGAAACAGTATACTTTTATATTATTGATAATTTTTTCATTAAAAAAACAATTCCATCGCAATTGAAAACGCGAATACCTTTTGAGAAATAAATCAAGTTCCGCTTCGGTATTGCTTTTTGGTTGTTTTTTATTTTTACGTTTTTTTATCTTCGATTCTGCATAATTTTCTTCAATATTTTTTTCTTGGTTTAATAGAGCTGATTCCGGATTTCTTTTTGTTTCTTTATCTGATTCAAACTCTTCTTGAGCTGCCGATTCGTTTTCTTCTTTATTTAGATTATAAAATCGAAGGGATCCTTTTTCGTTTGATGGTATAAAACCTTTTTTCTTTAGAGTGATCCGTTTATTCACCGTTTTTTTTTCATTAAAATTGAAAAGAAGTAATTTAATTGGTATGACCCACGGTTTGATTTTATATGTACTAGAAACTAAGAAAAATTCTGGAAAGAAAAAAAAGTCAAAATTTGTTATACGATGATTTAGTATTTCTTCATTCATTCCCATCCAATCAAAAAAGAAACTTTTTTGATTGGCAAGACCCGTCTTAGTTATTTTATAAATTCTTTGAGAATTCTGAACTTTAGTCTTAATATATTTTTTTGTACTCTTGGTATCAGGCTCAATATTGACTTTTTTTCTAAACCAAAAGTTTAGAATTCTCCAATCCAAATATTTTCTATGCCTAATTTCCCCTATACCCCGAATATTATATTTTTCTAGAAAACAAGAGACTAAAGAATTATCTAGAGCAATGCCTATAGACATATCAAAAAATTTTTCTGTAGAATGAATAGATTTGTAGCAAAAAAGATTATATATAGAATCTTTTTTTAAATTAGGTTTTGGATTTACAAACGAGTTGGCCTCAAAAAATTTTTGTTTTTTGTAATTATCAAATTTGTTTTTTTCATATGAATCCACTTTGGTTAAACTTGAATTTAGAACGGGAGAGTCTTGGTTTATTTTCTTTTTCCATTTTTGGGTTACTAATCTAACCCATGCAATCTGAGGTAAATTATATTGAGAATGACTTCGTAACCAGTTTTTCCATGGGTTTACTTCGGAATTTAAAAGGGTTTTACCTTTCAATTCATAATGAAAGATTCCTTGTTCTTGAAAAAAATCCTTTATTTGATTCTTAACAAAAAAGGATGTTATGTATATGTTATCTTCAAAAACAGCCTTTAATTTAGAAAAGTTACTAACTTGAATTTGTGATAATTTATAAAATACATATGCTTGTGATAAAGAGCATAGGTCATAACTAATTTTTTTTTTTTTTGATATTAAATTTTTTATAGCCGAAATAAAATAAATGGTATTTTTTTTTTTTTTTTTTTTTGCTACATTTTCGTCATTCTTGTAAATATATCTATCACGAATTGTTTTTGTTGATTTCAAAAAAAGTTGTGTAGTAATTCTTGGAATATTAATGATACCTAGAAAAATAGTTATAGATAGTTGTTCAATGAAAAATTTTATAAAAAAAACGGATTTACGAATTAATCGGGTATTTTTTCTTTTGAATGTCTGCCAACTTTTTTTTGATGACTCAATTATTTTAGAATCATAACACGGTTTGTTATAACTATTAGTTAGGGTTTCTTTTTCTTTTGAAATTTCTTCTGTTTGATTTCTGATTTTCTTTATTCTATCAATCACATTTTTTATTTTGTTTTCGTTGAGTGAAGAATTTGTCCACTCCATGGATTTTTTTTGAACAGATAGTTCATGAAACATCTGATTACTCATTATTGAATCTTTTTTAGTTTCATTTAATTCATATATTTCTCTTAAGCCAACTAATGGAATTCGATTTCGTTTTGAAAGATTTGTTATTTTTCCTTTTAGAAAAAGTAAGCTTTTAATAATCCAGTTTTTAATTTCTTTTGTGACTTTTAGGAAAATTGTTGCTCTTTCTTTGAAAATCCTTAAAACCAGAAAAGACTTAGTTTTGGATTTTTTGATTCTTTTTTTTAATTCTTTAAAAATGGGTTCAAAAAAAGAAGGCTTTTTTTTGGCAGAACCGAACGGTAGGTCAGTTTCCAGCCCCCAAACCGTTAAAAAACAAAAATCATTTTGTTCTACTTTTGTTTTTTTTAGTCGAGCCTTCTGAGATGATTGAAATTGAGATTTATGAAAAGGTTTAAGATAAAACGGAAATAGTATTTTTATCTGAATACCATCCGTTAACCAGTTTCTAGGAAATTCTGTTTCGGATAGTTGAACCCCATTATAAGTACATTTAACATGCATTTCACGTTTCCAATCCTTTAAATCCTCAGACCATTCGGGAGATTGAAATAATAACATACGGATGCTATTTTTAATTATTATCAATAAAGGTAATATAATATATTTTCTAAAAATAGATTGAGTTAGTAAGAGAGAACTTCTTATTATTTGAGAAAATAGGAAGCTATCCCAAGTTTCTGCAATTTCTATCCGTCTTTTTTCTTCGATTTTTAATTGTTTTTCTTCTTTTTTATTAAAAACTTTTTTTTTTTTCCACATAAAATTTCTAATAATTTTTTTTTTTAGCCCCCATATATCAAACGAAAAAAAAAAAAGTTTATCTATTCTATCAAAAAAAAGGGGTGAATGTACTTTTGCTTGAAAAAATTTCCAAATAATAGTTTTACGCCTTTGGGAACGCATGGATCCTTTAATTAGCTCTCGACGAAAATCAGATTGTTGTGAATAACGGATCAAAGCCATTTCATCGTTTTGATCAGAATTTTGATTATCTTTGAGATTAGTATAAATCTCGTTATCCGGCTCTTTATCAGTAAAAACCACTATACGTTTTGCTTTTCTTGAACGAAGTCCTGGCTCCGTTGGTACATTTTCTTCAATTTCGCCTTCCAATTCTTCCAAGTCACTTGTTAATTTGTATGACCATCGAGGAACTTTTTTTTTGATTTCTATGAAATCAAAAAAGTTTTTTCTAAAAGTTTGATCATTATTATCAATTATAACGACATCAAATAAAAATTTTAAAATTTTTATTTCTTCTTCGGAATGGATTTTCTCTTCTTGGGGTTCTGAAAAAAAAGAAAGTTTTTTCTCGATTGATAAAGATTTTCTATTAAATTTTTCTATTGTTTGCTCAAATTTGTGAGAATTAATCTTCAGAAGTATACCATGAATCTTGTTTATCCAAGATTCTCTTATATTCTTTTTTTTATAGGTTTTGGTTATGATTTGGAATGGAGATAATTTTTTGATTCTTCCGCGAGAGATCCCATGCAAAAATGGATCATAAATTTTAGGTAAATATTCTTTTTTAGTTTCGTTATGACAAAATCGAGTCGTTTTTTCCAGTATATTTTCAATAAACCATTCCTTATCTAAAGCTTCAATTCGATTTAAAAATGCTTTTTTTAGGTTGTCCTTTTTTTCTTCATTGATCAAACTCCAACAAGTAGAAACTTGATCCGAAGGTGCTTTTTCTGTTGTAAATGAAGGGATCTTTTTTTGGATCATTTCAAAAAAAGTTGAAAGGTTAGGGGGATATGTAAAAGATATTCGTTCTTTTCCATCACTTTGGCATGTATAAAAAAAATATTGTGACATTTCATTTCTTACAGTATTTTCAATACTATCATTTTTTATATATCGATTTGGTCGATTCCATCTTTTATAATCGAAAACTAGAGTTACAAAAGGTTTTTCAAACCATAAAAAATAAAAATGATCCTCTTTTTTTTTTATTTTGAAAAATTCTAAATTCGAATTTTCTTGATTTCCATCTCGATTTTCAGAAACTGTTTTATAGTATGTTCGAACGTGGAATTCATCATC